ATTTTGATTTTGAACGTCTCTAATTCAAAACCGAATATGAAACTTTGGTTTCATTCGGCTCCTTTATGGATGTGAACAATATTACAAAAAAATTCTACCCCATAACATCTATGTCAGCTTCTTGTCTGAATAGAGACAAAATGAATCGCTTTCTAGATGATCCCTTATAGAAGAGAGTTATTATAACAATCTTTCTAGTTACTTCGTTTTCTATTTTTATTTGAGAAGATCCTGAGGAAAGGGATTTTGTTTCCACCGAGCTAAAACAATAGGTTGATGTCTCTAGTAAACTAAAGTCATCGTTTAATAGCTATTTTGCTTCAATTTTTCTCTACCATAAAAATTGAAGATTTAGTTACGATTTGAAACCTACTTTCTATCTTCATCCATGGATCCTTTACTAATACTTATGGAAGTATTAATCCAATTCAAAAATTCTGTTTCGCAATTTCATAATCCAATTTCTCACTTTCTAAGCGACCCTTGGATACAAATCACGAGAATTTATATTTTTCTCGAATCTGTCATTGAGAGGTAAAGGATTTAATCCTTTTTTATTTTATAAAAAAGATTTTGATCGGACGAATCAAACCGAAAGCAAAGACCCTTTAACTCTTAAAGGGTTAATAAAACGAATCACACTTTTACCACTAAACTATACCCGCTACAATGCAATTATTGCATACAACTGGATCTTTTGTCGAATAGGGAAATTGGACAGAATCAAGAATCAAGATAGGATCATCAAAAAATCATAAAAAAATTAGAGTGTTGACTTTCTTTTTTTTCGTTTTCGTGGATGGAAATAGCCCTTCCTTGCTCTTGCTTAAATATTTCTTATTCAATTATTTATATATTACTTATTTATCTAATCTTATATATATAATAATAATAATATAAATATATTAATTATATAATTAATAATAATAAACATTTTGATTTTCAAATCATTCTTATTTATCTATAAATTTGTTGGAACAAAAAAGGCCCGGCTAGGTACTGACCAGGCCAGGCCGTGGCAATAAGAAGGACCTTTCGAACAAAATAAAATCAATGCAAGTAGGTCCTTTTTTGTTTTATTTATATTGTTGGCGCTTTCAAGCCCTTTATGTTATGTTATTTATCGCAATGAAATGGCTGATAAAAGTTGTACATATCTATATAATATAATAATAATAGAGAAAGAAAAGAGAGTTCCTTACTTTATGTGTAATGTAATCTAACATAGTAATTATCTTTTTCAATTTCAATTGGGAGAGATGGCTGAGTGGACTAAAGCGGCGGATTGCTAATCCGTTGTACGAGTTATTCGTACCGAGGGTTCGAATCCCTCTCTTTCCGTTTCCGTTGATGACTTTATTTTTTCAAATTTTGTAAATCTCCTCTTCTTAGTTAAACAGAAAATCCTAAAAAAATGTAAAAGAGAAAACCCCCCTTTATTCTTCACGCCCAGGATTACGTCCGGGATCATTAGATAGGAATCCAAAGATGAAAAGAGAAACAAAAAATATCACTACTGTGTAAACGAAGAGTTTGAGAGTAAGCATTAAACAATCTCCAAGATAATTTTTTGGAAAAAAAAAGAGAATAGATCCTACATTTTTTTAACACATATCCTATTTGGATACCAAGAAACGAGGTTCTTTCTAGAAATAGAAAAGAATTTTCAGAAATTCATTTAGAATAAGAGTTTTTCATTAATCAAAATTTATTTAATATCCACAATTAGATATTGCGGGGACCCTAATTAAGATTACATAGGGTTAAGGTCTTTTTTTTTTTTTTACTGAAAAGGGTTTAAAAATGAGAAAAAGAAAACGAGGAAAACCGGATTTATCCCGACTATCAAAGAATTTCAATGTTTGGTTTGAATCGAGGGTTTATACTCTAAAACTTATCTGATCTTATCAATTGTTAGAATTTTTTCTCGAATAAATAATGAATTTTCTAGGAGATTATTAAATTAAAGATCTTATCGAAAACTTACAGCAGCTTGCCAAACAAAAGCTAAGAGAAAAAAGAGGACAGGTATGACTGGCATAACATCTACGATTGGATTCAAAAAAGCATAGGCCTCGGGCAATTTTCCGAAGAAAAAACTACTCGAATAAAGGGCAGAATTAAGATAGATACAGATCAAACTAAAGATATTAAGCATAACAGACATTTTTGTTCTTGGAGATAATTGCATTTTGATTGAGTTATTGATATAAAGAAATGGGGAGAGATTAAGGTAGACAAAAAATCCTTCTTTTGCTTTTGACCCCACCCAATCAAAAATCCTCCAATTCTCAAAAGAGAATAGAAGAAATCATACTTTCATACAATATCTTAATTGATTTATATCTAATGATCAATAAATTAAATTAAGTTGAAGTCTATATCTACACGTATCAAAATTATAGTAAGGATCTACTTTATTCTAGAGATATTTCGATTGGAGTTGACAAACAACCAATACAAATATTATTTTTTTTTAATGTTGAATAAAAATATAAATGGGGCGTGGCCAAGTGGTAAGGCAACGGGTTTTGGTCCCGCTATTCGGAGGTTCGAATCCTTCCGTCCCAGAGGGTATCCCTTATGTTAGAATAGAATAAAAAAGGTTCTGTTTAAAGTCTAATTTTAGGTGGAATGTGTTTCTTACTTCTGATTTTTATATTTTATGAATTAGACTTTTTTCACAAACTTAACTCAATCGAATTCAAATGACATACAGGCGTAATTTAATCTATTTAGGATCCGGGTAAGACGGGAACATGGATTCTACGAGTTTTTTTTTTTCAAATAAAAAAAAAAAAAAGTCGGGCGGTCTTTTCATCATATTATATGTGCAAATCCTCCCTATTTAGAGAAGTTAGTTATTTAGAAAAGCCCTCCGTCCCATATCTATTTTCTATTTTATCAAAATTTGAATTTTCAATGATCCTATCTATTATTCTTTATCCCGTAAATGGGGTAGTCTAATTATTTATGAATTTTTCTATAGATCCAACTATTTTGGTACTAATAAAATTCACTTAACCTCAATAGAATTAAGTCTCTTAATGGGTTAGGCTAAAATAAAAAAGAGGAGCAACTTAATCCGGACTTCTGTAGTTTTGTACCTAGGCAGTTCGTATCCTCGGTCAGAACCCCCTTTTTAATCTCTGTTCTGTTATGTACCCCATTATTCCCATAGAATGGGAGAGCAGATAAGAATTAATCATTAATCGAAGGTATTAAAATATCTGCGTCTGCCCGAATCACATTACCAAAAATGGAATAAAAATAGAGTGTTATATATGTAATTATATATTTAAAAGTTTATCGTATATGTATTTATTGTTCTATTTCAATAGTAAAATAATAGTCTTTCTATTTTTGTGAAATGAAAAAGTTTTGTGATCCGAAAATTTCAAATTGAAATTTTGAATATAGACTATTTAGAATGGTGACAAGACAGTTGTTCAGTCGATTTGATAGATACGAAAACCCCTTCCCTATTTTTTTGTTTGATCTAGTTTATTAATTCAATTAAATTCAATTAAGAAGGACTTATCTTTTCTATGACGATCAAATGGGATCCTTATTAGCACTTTTCTTCCAATAATGATAAATGATAGGAACCTTTTTTTATTTTAATTATGAATGTTTTTAATGATTCTTTAGAAGTTAAGTGGAATCTTTGATAGAGGTCTTGCTAAAACTTCTTCCGAAAAATCTTTACCGATTTATATCTATCTATAAAACTATAAAAAAGGAGTATAGATTATTACGACGTCTATGCACTAATTGAACCAATGACTATTCATGATTCCATAATTGAATCAATTCCATACCGGTTCCAAATTAGAGGAATGTTATGCTAAAACTTCGTTTGAAACGATGTGGTAGAAAGCAACGTGCGACTTGAAGGACACGATCCATTGTGGATTCTTTATTATATCCACCATTTTCTATTTCTATAGGAATGAAGGTGCTCTTGACTCGACATCATTTGATAATGGAAATAATCCATGATGGAGCTCGAGTAGAAAGTATTAATTGATTTCTCGGAGCAAGAATCTAGGGTTAATGCAAATCAATAAATTGGAACAACTTCGTGAATATATCTTCAATATAAAAGATCCCATTTGAGCAAGTTTCCCATTCAAAAGGAAAATTTGTTGAAATTAATCAAACTTTTTGATTCAAAGTGTATCACGCGGGAATCAATTGTTCGTAAGATTCTTTGATAGAAGGAAATCCAAAAAAGGGGTATGTTGCTGCCATTTTGAAAGGATTAAGAAGCACCGAAGTAATGTCTAAACCCAATGATTGATAAAGGATCCCTGAACAAGGAAACACCCTTTAAATTAGCTCAATAACTGGACCTGACTTAATAAGAATCCAAATATTAAGAATCCAAATATATTTTTTTAAACGAGACAAATAAGGGGGTAAAGACCACTCAATAAATGAAATTGCCTAACGATTTGCGTAAGAGTTATCTAACTTGAGTTATGAGTACGAATGATTTATTTTTCTTTTTCAGGAACGAAAAAGAAAAATAAAAAGACTTAAATCGTAGTCTAATTGATTTGATGATTTTATGGACTATTTTGTCATTTATTAGAATTCCATACATAGATAAAACTTCGAATCAAATTATTTTTTCTCGAGCCGTACGAGGAGAAAACTTCTTATACGTTTCTAGGAGGGGTATTGTTCATCTACATCTATCTCAATGAGCTGTCTATCGAATCGTTGCAATTGATGTTCGATCCCGAAGAGAAGGAAAAGATCTTCAGAAGGTGGGTTTTTATGATCCGATAAAAAACCAAACTTATTTAAACGTTCCTGCTATTCTCTATTTCCTTGAAAAGGGTGCTCAACCTACAGGAACTGTTCAGGATGTTTTTAAAAAGGCAGGGGTTTTTAAGGAACTTCGCCCTAATCAAACGAAATTCAATTAAGGAAAGAAATAAAAAAGGGGGGGTAGTGACTTGTATATAACTTTATATAATCTTTCTCTATTC